AGATATCCAAAATTATATAGAAATCACTATCCTACCCTTAGTTTTTATTTCCTTAATTTAATTGAATTTCGCTTGATTAGGGCAAAGTTCCTTAAAAACCTCTGCCTTTTTTAAAATATCCTGAACAGTTCCTGTAGGCTGAGCGCCTTTTTCAAGGAAATAGAGAATAGCGGGAACGTTTAAATAAGTTTGATTCTTGATCGGATCATAAAAACCCACTTTCCGAAGATCTCTTCCTTCTCTTCGGGATCGAACATCAATTGCAACGATTCGATAGACGGCTCATCGGGATAGATGTAGATGAAAAAGAACCCCCCCCCCCCCCTAGAACCGTATAGGAAGTTTTCTCTTCGTACGGCTCGAGAAAAAATGATTCGAAGTTTTGTCTATGGATAAAATTCTAATAAATAGGAAAGGAATCCGTAAAATAAATTAGCCTATAATTTAACTCATATTTATTTAGCACCCTTCCTGAAAAAATAAAAAATCATTTGTACTCATAACTCAAGTTGAATAATTCTCAAATATCTTAAAGATTTTTATTTAAGATATTTTTTGATTGAGTGGTCTTTAACCCCCCTTTTGTCTCGTTTAAAATCTATTTGGATTCTTTATTCGGATCCGTGAGACAATTGAAGTGGTGTTTCCTTGTTCTGGGATCCTTTATCTTTGTTTTAAATCCTTGGGTTTAGACATTACTTCGGTGCTTCTTAATCCTTTCAAAATGGTAGCAACATACCCCTTTTGTGATTTCTTTCTATCAAAGAATCATACCGACGGTTGATTCGCGCGCGATACACTGTGGATCGAAAAAAGTTTTAGCCGTTCCAACAAATTTTTTTGAATTGAAAATTTGCTCGAATCGGATCCTTTCAATTTCTATATCGAAGATATACTTACGAAGTTGTTCCAATTTATTGATTGGCATTAACCCTAGATCGTTGCCCCTGAGAAATTAATCAATACTTTCTACCCGAGCTCCATCATGAACTATTTACATTACAACCCAATAAAAAAAGAAGGGTTCTAGTAGAATAGAACAAACGACGTCGAGCCAAGAGCACCTTCATTCCTATATAAAATGGTGGATGTAAGAATAAGAATCCACACCGGATCGTGTCCTTCAAGTCGCACGTTGCTTTCTACCACATCGTTTTAAACGAAGTTTTACCATAACATTCCTCTAATTTGGAACCAGTATGGAATTGATTCAATTATGGAATCATGAATAGTCATTGGTTCAGTCGGTACAGAGACATAGTAATTTAGATTTTTTATTATCTACATAGATAATAAATATTTTTCTGAAAAAATCTTAGCAAGACCCCGTCTTTTTTATATGAAGGAAACATTTTTCTATAAATCTCTATCTAAAAAAAATATATAATAGAAATATGAAGAAATATAAATATAGAAATAACATAACTAACAGAAATAACACGAATAAATAAATTCTATTTGACTCTGCCTCTTCAAGTGACTCAATAAGATAGACTGACCCATTTCCAACTTCCCAAAGATTCAACCCATAAGGAATCATTACAAATCTTGATAATTGAAAAAGTTTCCTACTTATACATCCTTATACATCATTATTTGAGTCAAGTTTTACAGTAAAGACTATATTTGATTATCATAAGAAAGATAAATCTATGTTTCTTTTCGAGTCGAATTGTCAATGATTTAAAGCAAATAAGATAAATAGATCGAACAATAAAAATAAATATCATTGTTAAATATTTAAATTTTAATATTTTAGGGATGCAAATTTTTTTTCACAAAAATGGAAAGACTATTGTCACTGAAATAGGATAACAATACATACCTATAGGCTAAGCACTTCCTCGTTTTATATGTATTTTCATATTTTATTTAACCTGAGGTTAAGTAATCTTTCTGCAACTGTGATCTATGTCCCATCTTATCTGGATCACAAAAGGATTCAGTTACATTTGCATGTCATTTGAACCAGATTTAGTTCAGTTTGTGAAAAACTGAGATATGATTACGAAAAGAATCATTCAAAATCAGAAAAGAAAGAAGAATCATATTCTATCCAATATTGGGCCTTGAAACAGAATCTTGTTGAACAAAAAAGCTGTATTCGGATACAATGGATATGCTCTGGGACGGAAGGATTCGAACCTCCGAATAGCGGGATCAAAACCCGTTGCCTTACCACTTGGCTACGCCCCATTTATATTTTTATTGGACACTAATAAAGAATAATATTGGTATTAAGTGTTCGTCAATTCCAGTCCAACTATCTATAGAAAATCTTTATTCTTTATAGAATATATTATAGATTCGTGCTAGGATTTTGACATGTGTATATCTAGAATTCAACTGAATTTATTGATCATTACATATAATTCAATTAAGATATTGTATGAAAGTATGATTTCTTCTATTCTCCTTTGAGAATTGGAGGATTTTTGATTGGGTGGAAAAAGAAGGATTTTTTTGTCTACCTTACTTTCTTCATTTTTCCTTATATCAATAACTCAATCAAAATGCAATTATCTCGACGAACAAAATGTCTGTTATGCTTAATATCTTTAGTTTGATCTGTCTTAATTCTGCCCTTTATCCGAGTAGTCTTTTCTTCGCCAAATTGCCCGAAGCCTATGCTTTTTTGAATCCAATCGTAGATGTTATGCCAGTAATACCCCTGTTCTTTTTTCTTTTAGCCTTTGTTTGGCAAGCTGCTGTAAGTTTTCGATAAGATCTTTAATACTATCCTAGAAAATTCATGATTTATTCGAGAAAAATTATAACAATTGATAAGATCAAATAAGTCTGACAGTATGAACCTTCGATTCAAACATTGAAATTCTTGGATAGCTGCGAAAAATCCGGTTCGCCCCATTTCCCGATTCTAACCCTTTTTCCGGCGAAAGACCTTATTAGGTTAGGGTTCCTTACAATATCTAATTGTGGGTATGAAAGTGATTTGCGGTAATCAAAGACTCTTATTACAAATTTCAACTTCATTTGAATTTATGAACATTCTTTTCTATTTCTAGAATTCATTTCTTGGTGTCAAAATAGGATATGTGATATAAAAATGGAGGATCTATTATCTTTTCTCGTTTTCCTTTTTCAAAAAATGATCTTGGAGGTTGTGTAATGCTTACTCTCAAACTTTTCGTTTACACAGTAGTAATATTCTTTGTTTCTCTCTTCATCTTTGGATTCCTATCCAATGATCCAGGACGTAATCCTGGACGTGAAGAATAAAAAAAAAATTTCGTTTTTCTTGCTTGATTTTACAATTTTATTAAGATTTTCTTTTATCTATTCCACACGTTTAACTAGTAAAAAAAAAGGGGGGTTGCGAAATTTGAAAGAAAAAAATGGAAAGTCATCAACGGAAACGGAAAGAGAGGGATTCGAACCCTCGGTACGAATAACTCGTACAACGGATTAGCAATCCGCCGCTTTCGTCCACTCAGCCATCTCTCCCAATTGAAAAAGATAATTACTATCTTACATTACACATCAAGTAAGGATTAAAGAAAGTATTTCTTTGACATTCTTTATCGTTATTATATAATTAGCAATTCCATTTAGATGCTCGAAAGATCCAAATAGAAAGATAAATAAGGAAGACCTTCTTGCTTTTATTTTGTTCGAAGTGCCTTTTGGGCCTGGCCCGGTCAATACCCAGCCGGGCCTTTTTTTGTTCCAACAAATTCCCTTTATTTATAGGCAATATAAAAAAGATACCCAATTTGGTATCTGTGTAACAATTTACGCTCTGGGGTTTACATATACTTATAATTTTTGTTATAATGGAAATTGAGAAGGATTTTTGATTCAAAAGAATCAATACTGATTAAGTATGTATCAATTTGTATTTTCTTATGTCATTAGGCAAACCAAATTTTAGATTCAAACCCAAGAATCATTCAGGAATTCTCCGTCAACGAATAGTTAATGGTTCCCATTTGTCATAAATTTTGTCTTTTTGGATGAAAATATACATTTGATTTTTCAATAGAAAAGTGAGGGGAAGTTTTTCGGCATTGTGCGTTTTGAGATACTATACAATCAATCGAAGGGGTGGATCAAATACAATCAAAAGGGTAAAAATCAAAAGGGTAAAAAGGGTTTATTTTCTAATTTTTCTAAATTTAAAAAAAGGATTAAAAAAAGGATGCAAGTACAATAAACTAAAGTTTAGTAATCCAACCCAAAAAGGGAAAATTTTCTACTATTATGTATCGTTTTGGCGGCATGGCCGAGTGGTAAGGCGGGGGACTGCAAATCCTTTTTCCCCAGTTCAAATCCGGGTGCCGCCTCATCAACAAACGAATCGAATATGGACTCGCAAGAATCTCTGAGTGTTCAGGCATTGAATCACTATTAGAGTGAGATTGGATGGATAATTTACGTTTTTATAGAAAAAGTATAGAAAAAGTAAAAAAAAAATCATTTTTTCCCCTCCTGAAGAGTATAATATACTATCTCCCAACTGCTTCAGAGAGACAATCGGGAAAGGGTACGGATTAGATCAAATAGGAAAGAAAAGTATGTAATAGATAGCAATTTCGCTATTTTTACTTATGAAGGCAAAAAAAAGGAATGGCCCTCTTATTTTATTACTACATGTTCCATTAGTAACATTCCTTTGTGGTGTCATTGTGTATTTTACTTGTGTTTAGTCTTTGCCGATTAGAAATCATATCATATAGTAATTTTTTAGAAATGGATTTATTTGATTGGTTCATGAATAGTGTTTGGCCAGAATCCCTTTTTGACTCTGGACCATTGATTCTACTATTATTAGTGAGCAATAATGGAATAATTCTATCATAGAGATAAGGGACATAATTCACATGGATATAGTAAGTCTCGCTTGGGCTGCTTTAATGGTAGTCTTTACATTTTCCCTTTCACTCGTAGTATGGGGAAGAAGTGGACTTTAGAAGCACTCCTAATTTAGTTGAGGAATGAAACGGTATCAATTGTTTTATAGATCGTTCTGCAACGCATTTTTTTATTTGAATTGAAATAATTTTCAAATAAAAATATCTTCATTTCGAAATTCCATTGGATTCTAGTGGAGAAATGTATTCTATAACAGTAAAACGATTATTATCGGAATAAATAGATGTATCAAAGAAATAGAATTGGGTCCTACGTCAATTCCATATATGGATTAATAACTACAGATATTGAAGATAAAAGCTAATATAGTACCAACTTTATTAGAAAGTCAAGTACAACTTTATACATTACAATAACACTAATAGAGAGTATGGTAAGAAATAAATTTATTTCTTACTTACCATACTCTCGGATCTCATAGAATACCGCCGATTATAGCCCGTTGATTTCATTTAAGACGCAAAAATAGAATCCTTTTCATTTGATTTCTTCAACTTTCAACTAAAGTAATTAATCATTTTGACTGACTGTTTTTACGTAAATTATAAGTAGAAAAGCAGTAGGAACTAAAATGAACAGTGCAGTAGCAATAAATGCAAGAATATTTACTTCCATAATCTCATCGTTTTTTTTATTTCACAATAACTCGGGATTTAATCCCATAGAGATGATAAATCTTTCACCTGTCAATTCAATGAATGCATTCCCTATCGATGATCTTGAATCGGATCAATATCATGAATAACAATATCTGAGCTATTAAATTAATTCGTCGTCGAGAATTGAATAGTATAACATACGAAGATCTTTTATCCATACCGAATCCAAGATTGGATTCCCGGCCCAATCCAAAATTCCTTTATTTATCCGTCTTTTCTATAACCTACCTTAGGTCTTCCTTGTAGAACCATCAAATGAAGTAGCATCTAACCACCCGTCCCTTTCCATTAACTACAAAACCCCAACAAACAATACAAAGCGAAGTGGAAAAAGAGAGGAATTAGGTTCTAAACGCCGTTTTTTTAATGATCCAATTTTCTTTGGAAGACAAAGAAGTATGATAAAGATGAGTCGCGGGAGCAAAGATGGAATATTCTATCAACTTCACTATTTTAGTTATTTTCATTTTAGTTTAGGGTTTGTTCTTTCTTCGACAGAATCCTGAAAAAAAGGGGGGAAAGACCTTCGGAATTAAATTATGCTCTCTGTCCCTTATTTCACAGAAAATGGAGAGGCGAATTGATGTACTTATTGGATCCGTCGGGACTGACGGGGCTCGAACCCGCAACGTCCGCCTTGACAGGGCGGTGCTCTTGCCTATTGAACTACAATCCCAGGGGAATCAGAAGGGATCTAGCAGAAAAGTTCGATTCTTTTTTATTCTCTCGTATCAGGTATTTCTTAAGAACAAGAGGGTTCTACCATCTGATGGTAGATTGGCGAATTGTTGGGCCGAGCTGGATTTGAACCAGCGTAGACATATTGTCAACGAATTTACAGTCCGTCCCCATTAACCACTCGGGCATCGACCCAACGCCTAATTGATTTTAGACGATTGAAAATATCATTCCTATGGGCATGATTTACCCCCAGAGGGACTTGAACCCTCGTTATCTCCGTGAAAGAGAGAAGTCGTGAAACCGCTGGACCATAGGGGCCGAGGATCAGCATAAGGAAAACACAAAAAATCGGATAGGTGCAGAGAGGCGGCCCCTTTAGGAGATGAATAGGATCAAACCGAAAGACTCGTTAACTATTCTGGGGGTTAATGGTAATCAAACTTTACCATTAAACTATACAATCTTGAAACTTGAAAAAGAGAAAGACGAGAAAGACCAATGAAATAAAGTTTCTGAATCAAACCGAAAAACAAAGGTCGAGAACTTTCTTTCTTCTTTCATTCTTCTTTCAGTATTCGCAGTGAGTAACCAAAAGATTATTTTGGTCTGCGCGATGCAATTATATTTCGCCCTAAGTCAGGCTGTCAATTGACCACGGAAAGGAGAGAAAGGAGAGCATTAAACAAAGCAAGAAGACGGCCGGACGAGGTATTTTTGCGGAAAGGAGAGAAAGGAGAGCATTAAACAAAGCAAGAAGACGGCCAGACGAGGTATTTTGGCACGTGTTTAACGTTTAATAAATACAAATTCAGATGGTTTTCTGGTATTCAATATTCAAGTAGATTAGAATATAAATACCGTTATACATTATAATATAAGAAACTGAATCAGTTTTTATATTATAAAAAAAATCCTAAAACATAGTAAGCCTAAGTGGGAGAATTCTGTTTCTAGGACTGTTTTATCAATTCCGTTCCATTTGCATCTCTTAAAAATGCCAATTTAAGTTAAGTATAAATTTTTATTCCACCTATCTCATAGATTCCAGTCAAAGATTCATAGAATCGAAATTCCATCATTGTTAGATCTATAGGATTTGATTTGATGGATAATGAGCCAGCCAAAATGGTATTTATTTTTGTTTTTGTTTTTTGGAGAATTCGATATGGATGAGTATAAATCACTGCCAATTTCAAAAGAATCCGGGATAGACGCAATGTCCACAATACCTGGATTTAATCAGATACAATTTGAAGGATTTTGTAGG